AATCCACAGAATAGTTCGAATTTGGATGTAAAAGATTTATTGACGGAGTTAACCATTTCGATAATATATCAAAATCCATTACTTCTTGATCGAAAGGAATTCCTATGGATCCAACAAACAAAGTAAATAGGACCAATACAAGTAGAGACAATAGCATAGTATTGTCCGATTCATGGGGATACGTTGAAGTGTCTTTCTTTTCAAAAGAAATTCTAAAGGATCGTATCAGATTTCTTATATTGCCATCCGTTTTGTATATCTTCGTTTTCGAAAAAAAGAAAACCTTTTCATTATTATTCATTGTTGATAAAAACAAATTTCTGTTAACTAGTTTGGTTCCTTCTTTCCCCCATATAGATATTAAATAGAACGAGCTATTTTTAGTAACACTGTAATTTTGAAAAAGGGCGCGTAAATGACCATCAAAAGTAAGTAAATACATCCGAAACATATAAAATGCAGTTAACCCTGCTGTGAAACAAGCTATTATCGCGAAAATCGGTGAATACAACCAACTATCATTAAGAATTTCATCTTTAGACCAAAAACAAGCAAGAGGTGGAATTCCACAAAGAGAAAGTGTACCTAATAAAAAAGTAGTTTTTGTAATTGGCACATATTTTGTTAAACCACCCATAAGAACCATGTTCTGACTTTTATCTGGAGAATATCCAACAATGGGTTCCATTGAATGAATAATTGATCCGGATCCTAAAAACAATAATGCTTTCGAATAGGCATGAGTGATCAAATGGAATAAAGCAGCTCGATAAGAGCCTATCCCTGGGGCTAACATAATATAACCCAATTGAGACATTGTAGAATAGGCTAAACTTTTCTTAATGTCTCTTTGAGCAAGGGCTAAAGTAGCCCCTAATAGTACCGTAATTGCACCTATCAAAGAAATGAGATTCATTATGTAAGGTATGACTGTAAAAAGCGGAAGAAGCCGAGCGACAAGAAAAATTCCCGCTGCTACCATAGTAGCAGCATGTATAAGAGCCGAAATAGGAGTAGGCCCTTCCATGGCATCAGGTAACCATACATGAAGGGGAAATTGTGCGGATTTAGCAACTGCACCGACGAATAATAGGGAGGCACACAGAGTAGCAAATAAAGAATTGACCCCATTATTATGGATCAAGTTATTGAAGATTTCGAACAAATCCCGAAATTCAAAACTCCCTGTTATCCAATAAAAACCTAAGATTCCTAATAATAACCCAAAATCCCCTACACGATTAGTTACAAACGCTTTTTGACAAGCATTTGCTGCAGTGGGTCGTGTGAACCAAAAACCTATTAATAAATACGAGCACATTCCCACTAGTTCCCAAAAAATATAAATTTGTATCAAATTGGAACTAGTAACTAATCCCAACATGGAAGTATTGGAAAAACTCATATAAGCAAAAAATCTCAAATATCCTTGATCATGAGCCATATAATTGTCACTATAAATAAGAACCATGATTCCAACAGTAGTGATTAGTATTGACATAATAGAAGTAAGTGGGTCGATCAAGTGGCCAAACTCTAAAGAAAAATCATTATTGATGGTCCAAGACCATAGATGTTGATAGATAGAACTGCCATTTATCTGTTGAATAGACAAATCGGATGAAAAAACCATAACTATACTTAGCAATGAAACACTAGGAAAAGTCCACATACGACGAAGATTTTTTGTTGCGGTCGGAACAAACAGAAGTCCCAATCCTATTAACATAGTAACTGGAAGTGGAGCAAAAGGTATGATCCATGCATATGGATATGTATGTTCCATAAGAAAATCAAACTTTCTTTTTTTTATTCTTATTAATTGTTTCCGATTCACCAGACCTTATCTCTTTTGGAAGGAGCAATAATCAAATAAATAAAATAAAGATATAAAATCAAATATGATTTTGAATTCTTAATTATTCTGATTCTTTCCAAAATATTGAAAAAACAAAAAATTCAAATCAAGAAGTTCCATTTCTTCAAATGACCAAGTTACTAGTTCCAAGTGACTACCTAGTTATTAACGTTAACGAAGATATTTATTAAGATAAAAAATATAAGATTTTAAAGCATTCCACTCAGATATTACGGTGATTTCTATCCATATGTATATCAATATAGTAAGGAAAAAGAATGATACCAAAAATCAAGTACTCGATTCTGATATGTATCATAGGATCCGTCATTAACTCGACCCCATAAAATAAGACCTAGTTTTTTTTTTTTATTTAGTTTATTCGGAGTCATTAACTAATTCATTGTGGAACTGATTGATTGGCTTCTAGTCCAATAAAACAAACTCATCCTTATGGAAAATCCTCTAATACTTGTCACTTCGCATAGAACTAAAATAAGAAATTACTAAAATTTCCCTTATCAAGTAATGTATTGTTTAACGGATTAACTACTTCATTTAAACTATTCATTTAAATTATGGGGACTCTATCTCGGAGCTTGATCAATTAATAGAAAAAATTCATTATTGTTTTATTAAACTAGGTAAGGGTTCTTAAGCTTTTCAAAGGTAAGATGACAAACAATAGAATATATAAAGAGACTGAGATATGAATTGAAACCTTTTTGATTCTTATCGATAGCAACCGATTCGATTTCCACGGTAGTAGATCCCTCTCATAGACATACATAGATTGAATGAAGATATGAAGCTACCAATCAGTACAAATTTTTCTTCGGACATTGTATGTAATATTGTATGTAATAGAGATGTTAAAAAAAAAAACTCCTTTGAAAATCACATCGTTCTTTCTTTTTCCTTCTATTTTCCTTTTTTTTTATCCCTAGTGATACCATATGCGATGCTTACGTATCTATATTTTTATATATTATGAAGTAAGTATTAACTATGGAATAAATATAGATAATGAATAGAAAGAACGATCCATTTTGAACAATAAATGTCTTTCACATCCAACTATAAAAATGAGTGATCCTTTTTTTTTTGAAATGGCGGTTCCAAAGAAACGTACTTCTCTTTCAAAAAAGCGTATTCGTAAAAATATTTGGAAGGGAAAGGGATGTCAGGCCGCGGCAAAAGCCTTATCTTTAGCTAAATCGATTTCTACTGGGCATTCCAAAAGTTTTTTTGTGCGACAAAAATAAAGCCTTAGAATGATCTGAATCGACATGACTCGATGAATTGGATGATTTATAAGATGAAGAATTCACATTAACTAAAGTTTTGAACTTATCAATATGAAATAGAACTAGCTGTTGTGGTATGTAGAATAAGAATTATTCTGTATACTAGGTTCTAAAAAGAATTTCTTTTTTGTTTGAAAAAAAAAAAGAAAGAAGTAGTTAGACACAAAATACAAGGTTTCGCTTTTCATTATAGTTTTATAGTTATAGTAGATTTTTAGAATTTGCGAGATGGGGATTGTAACTTTCCCCATCGATTCGCTTTTCACTCACAATAACAAAACTCTTATTTCTTTTTTTTTTTTAGGAAGGGGTTTATTGGATTATGTATCTCCAATAGTTATACATCATTAAGATTTTTGGAAGATCTGAAACAAGTATGAACGAGGTTCGAACCCCTTTTTTTTTGTTCCATAGCAGCGCAGAGATAAGATCTATAGTAAAAATCAATGGATCATTGAAACTAATTGATTAAATGAAAACCTTGCTTTGTAGCTCTCTGAATCACTACATATCTACATAGACTCCCTCTTGTGTCGAATGTATCAACAAAAAAACAAAATAATAAAACTGCCAGATCCCCTGGAGATCCATATTTATGTACAAAGAATGAGTCAATCTTACCTAATCCAACCAAACCTATCCTATGTTTGGGCTGGAGGATCGATCAATCGATATATCTAGATCTAATATCTAAATAGATTTTATCTATTTAAAGAGATCTTATAAGTTAAAATTAGATTTTCTAAGGTTTCTAAGTAAAGTATAGAATTCCGATAAAGATCAAAACTCTTTTGTTAAATGATTGATATGCCTGGCCCAATACCTAATTGGTTTGGTAAATCCTCACACGAATTATGTTATGTAGACAATGAGGATCCCAATCATTAATACAGTTTTGATATCAAACTATCAAAATATTTATAGAAATTCCTTGGATGTAGTAATGAGGTTGTGATACATAAAAAATATTGTTTTCTTTTGTTTATTGAAAATGAATCTTTTTGATTTCGGATCTACGAAATCAAATAAATGAGAAATGAATCAAAATGAGAAAAAAAAAAAATTCTGGGTTCTATACCTCGACTGAGGGCATAACCGTCTAGTTCCAACTGTTCCAGAAGAACTTAGAATACGGGAAAACCCGCTGTTAAAAATGACACTCTACCACGAGACTAAGGATTATGGAACGTTTAAATATTTATTTGAATGGGTCTTTATTCATGGATTCAAACGTTTCCTAAAATAGATTGCATTAAATCCTTCAATCTCGACGATTGAACATCATATAGGCTATGATTATTTCAATCAAGCCGCCATGGTGAAATTGGTAGACACGCTGCTCTTAGGAAGCAGTGCTAGAGCATCTCGGTTCGAGTCCGAGTGGCGGCATCCTCTAAAAAAGGCACAACAATAGATCCTATAATGAATTCAATTACGGATTTCTATTTCGTAATTGGGGATACCCTCCTAAAAAAAAAAAAAACAATTTTTTTTTATGATATTTGCGACTTTAGAACATATATTAACTCACATCTCTTTTTCTATCATTTCAATTGTGATTACGATTCATTTAATGACCTTATTAGTCCATGAAACTGTAGGACTATTTGATTCGTCAGAAAAGGGCATGATGACTACTTTTTTCTGTATAACAGGATTATTAGTTACTCGTTGGATTTATTCGAGACATTTCCCGTTAAGTGATTTATATGAATCTTTAATGTTCCTTTCGTGGGGTTTCGCCATTATTCATAGGGTTCCTAAAATAGGGAACCAGAAAAATTTTTTAAGCGCAATAACCGCGCCAAGTGCCATTTTGACTCAAGGATTTGCCACTTCGGGTCTTTCAACTGAAATGCATCAATCTGCAATATTAGTACCTGCTCTACAATCCCAGTGGTTAATGATGCACGTAAGTATGATGTTATTGAGCTATGCAGCTCTTTTATGTGGATCGTTATTATCAGTAGCTCTTTTAGTCATTACATTTCGAAAAAATCGAGGTATTCCTGGTAAAAGCAATCATTTATTAATTGGGTCATTTTCCTTTGTGAATGAAAAAAGAAGTGTTTTACAAAAAACTTCTTTTCTTTCATTTATGAATTATCACAGGTATCAATTGACTCAGCAATTAGATCATTGTAGTTATCGTGTCATTAGTCTAGGGTTTACTTTTTCAACCATAGGTATTCTTTCGGGAGCAGTATGGGCTAATGAAGCATGGGGGTCTTATTGGAATTGGGACCCCAAGGAAACTTGGGCATTTATTACTTGGACCATATTCGCGATTTATCTACATAGTAGAACAAATCAGAACTTTCAGGGTGTGGATTCGGCAATTGTGGCTTCGATCGGATTTCTTATAATTTGGATATGCTATTTTGGAGTCAATCTATTAGGAATAGGACTACATAGTTATGGTTCATTCACATTAACATCTAATTGAAGAAAAGGCCTGAAGAATAAATAGGACCATCGTCCCGTATATAAAGAAAGTTTGTGCTTTTTGAGAACCATTTGAATCAAGTAGTGATTCAAATGGTTCTCAAAAACTCCAGATATATCTGATTCCAATTCACTTCATTCTTTTTTCTTTCATTGCATTGTACAGTGAACGATTTTGAAAATCACAGGATTCTTTGACTTTATGTCTTGTCTTATTGATGAAAACTATTTATGAAAATAATTAGATAGAATGGCTTCTATCCTGTCAATTGATAGCGAGAGAACGAAATCAGGATAAATACCAATACCTATTACGGGTAGAAGGATACAGACCGAAACAAATAGTTCTCGTGGTCCAGAATCCACAAAATAAGAGTTTGGAACGTTGAATAGCTTGTATCCATAGAACATACGGCGTACCATAGATAATGAATAAATAGGAGTTAATATCATTCCAATTGCCATTACAAAAGTAATTAGTATTTTTGGTATTAAAAGATATTCCGGACTGGTAATTATTCCAAAAAATACTACCAATTCTGCAACAAAACCACTCATTCCTGGCAATGCAAGAGAAGCCATTGAGAAGCTACTGAACGTGGTAAATATTTTTGGCATTGGGATAGCTATTCCTCCCATTTCGTCGAGATAAACAAGACATATTCTATCGTAACTCGTTCCCGCCAAGAAAAAAAGCGCAGCACCAATAAATCCATGAGAGATTATTTGTAAAACGGCTCCATTGATTCCCGTATCGGTTATGGAACCGATTCCTATAAGTGTGAAACCCATATGAGATACGGAGGAATAGGCTATTCTCTTTTTTAAATTGCGTTGACCGAAAGAAGTTGAAGCTGCATAGATTATTTGAATCGCTCCTACTATCATCAACCAGGGAGAAAATATAGAATGAGCATGGGGTAATAATTCCATATTGATCCGAATCAATCCATATGCTCCCATTTTTAATAAGATTCCCGCTAGAAGCATACATGTACTGTAATGCGCTTCTCCGTGGGTATCTGGTAACCATGTATGCAGGGGTATAATCGGCGATTTGGCAGCATAAGCAATAAGGAAGCCAAAATAGAATATTATTTCCAACCCCAAAGGATAGGATTGATTAGCTAATGTTTCAAAACTTAATGTTGGTTCATTGGAGCCATATAAACCCATACCCGGAACTCCCATTAAGAGAAAAATAGAACCCCCTGCTGTGTACAAAATAAACTTTGTAGCTGAGTACAGACGTTTCTTCCCTCCCCATATGGATAGAAGTAGATAAACAGGAATTAATTCTAACTCCCACATGAGGAAAAAAAGTAAAAGGTCTCGAGAAGAAAATGATCCTATTTGACCACTGTACATTGCTAACATCAGGAAATGGAACAATCGCGAATCTCTAGTAACTGGCCGAGCCGCTAAAGTAGCTAAAGTAGTGATGAATCCCGTCAGTAAAATGGGTCCTATGGAAAGTCCATCAATTCCTAGTCTCCAGTGAAAATCAAAAATATTTATCCATTTATAAGCCTCCTCCAGTTGGATTAATGGATCGTCCAATTGGAAATGATAACAGAATGCATAGGTCATTAGAAGGAGTTCTAATAAGCATATACAAATAGTATACCACCGAACCACCTTATTTTGATTTCCTCTATGAGGAAGAAAGAAAATTGAGGAACCCGCAGATATCGGCAAAACAACAATTATTGTTAACCAAGGAAAATAACTCGTGGTAAAGACAAGATAGACTTTGACCAGAAAAACCCGCGCTCGGAATAATTTCTCGAGTACGGGTTTTTGTCGGTAAAGAGGAATCAAATGGATTCAAGTGGATTTTTCTGGAACGTATCAATAAGCTAGACCCATGCTGCGAGTTGTCTCATGCCATAAGTAAACCCGAACACTCAAGAAATCCGTTGGACAAGCGGATTCACATCTCTTACAACCTACACAGTCCTCTGTTCTTGGAGCAGAAGCAATTTGTTTAGCTTTACATCCGTCCCAAGGTATCATTTCCAATACATCTGTGGGGCAGGCTCGTACACATTGAGTACACCCTATACATGTATCATAAATCTTTACTGAATGTGACATTTGATCTATAAATTTTTTGAACTTTATCCATTTTCGATCTGGTTACAAATTAGTAGTAATTGAATTTGATATTGTAGACGCCAGACGAATCAGTGGTTTACCAGAATTTTTTTTTTATAATCAATCTACTTCTGGATCTGTTCATGAGAGAGGGCCAAGATACTTTGATTTCTTACGTTTCAGCAAACATAGCCATACGAGTCATACATGCTAATTCTAAAATTGGTGAATATATTATAGATATACATCTGTCTTTATTTAGATTTAGATCATTACGACTATTTATTCAACAAATTCGATTGATTGATACGAGTTGATTTTCGGTTACGATGGATCGATGAAACAATAGCCGGCCCAATAGCTGCTTCAGCGGCTGCAATAGCTATAACAAAAATGGAGAAAATATCTCCTTTTAATTGACGACTATCAAACAAATCAGAAAATGTTACGAGATTTATATTAACCGCATTCAGTATAAGCTCAAGACACATAAGTGCTCTAACCATGTTTCGGCTTGTGATCAATCCATAAATACCGATAGAAAATAAATAGGCACTCAAAATAAGTACATGTTCGGTCATCATTGACCAACTCCTCATCAATCTCGATCGATTCATTTCAATATGAACAACAATTTAACCAATTTGATTGACTAGAATATAACAAGTACGAAACAAAGTAAGGTATTAGCAATGGATCGAACTAAACCCCTTTCAATTTAATATATGAACAATATGAAAATAGAACTGAAGAAAAATGGATGTGATAACAATAACATAGAACAAAACAAGACTTTATTTATTTTGGATTTAGAATTCTAACTATTTATTACTTATTACTGACGGGCCATAGCAATTGCACCTATCAAAGCAACTAAAAGAATTATAGAAATGAGTTCAAATGGAAGGTAAAAGTCGGTTGATAAATGAATCCCAATTTGTTGAACGTTACTTGTTAGGTCCTGCTCTATAATCTGGTTTGATCTTGTAGTCCAAATAATCCCGTACCACGACGTATCCGAGATAGTAGTAATTAGTAAAAAAAGAATACTTGTACAAACCAGTGAAGTGACCCCATCCCCAACGGTCCAAAGATAGAAATCGTTGTAATATTCTGAACCATTCATGAACATCACAGCAAATACGATTAAAACATTTACAGCTCCCACGTAAATAAGTAGCTGTGCAGCAGCTACAAAATAGGAGTTAGATGGAATATGGAATAAGGATATACAAACAAGAACCAATCCCAACGAAAAGGCAGAATAAATTGGATTGGTAAGTAATACCACCCCCAGACCTCCTAATATAAGACCTGATCCCAGAAATACTAAAAGAATATCATGTATTGGTCCAGGTAAATCCATTATGTGTAAAATAAGAGATAAATAAGTTGAAATATTTCATAAACTTACTGACCGATACAAGAAAAAATAGGTTACCTTTTTTTTTTCTTCTATATGATAGTTCCTAATTGAATCCTAATGTGGTATGGATTGATATAGATACAGTTATTGGATCAATCCCGCTACTCTATCCGAAAGAGTAGTTCGGAATTGTATATTTTGAAATCATCACGGATATATGAATCTATTCTAAATCCAAATCAAGCCGTAATTCTCACCAACCAATAGTTATGATTTGTAGTTACTGACCTAGCAAAATGAAAGAAGCCTCACTCCTTTACTTTAGATCAAAAACGAATCTTAGTAATTGGTAATCGTTCTTGAATCAATAGGTTTACCCGTGGCTATTTTTATTTTAATTCATAATTGTTCGAATTGTGTAATCTCCAATTACTGACATTGGTAATCGACCCAAAGCAATTTGATTATAATTCAATTCGTGACGATCATAAGTAGAAAGTTCATATTCTTCAGTCATTGATAAACAGTTTGTTGGACAATACTCGACGCAGTTACCACAAAATATACAGATTCCAAAATCAATACTATAATTAAGCAATCGTTTCTTTCTAATATCTGTTTCCAATCTCCAATGAACAACGGGTAGATCTATAGGACATACCCGAACACATACTTCACAAGCAATGCATTTATCAAATTCAAAGTGGATTCGACCACGAAAACGCTCCGATGTGATCGATTTTTCATAAGGATATTGAATAGTCACAGGTAAACGATTCACGTGGGATAAGGTAATCATGAAACTTTGACCAATGTACCTTGCAGCTCGTATTGTTTGTTGACTATAATTCATGAACCCAGTCACCATAGGAAACATATCGTGGATATCCATGAATAATTTGATGTTTGTTTCTTTCTCTTGTTCTAGATAGGTTATGAATCTAGAATATTATATTCTGTTACAGCGAAACGAGTTGGGAAGAAGTTGTTAATAATAGATTGCCTAGAGAAATAGGTAAAAGAAATTTCCACCCAAGATTTAATAGTTGGTCCATTCTCATCCTAGGTAAAGTCCATCTTGTTGTGATAAGAATGAACAGGAACAAATAAGCTTTAGCTAATGTAATAAAGATATCAATTGTCATTCCAAAGACTCCACCCGTTTTATTTATTCTGAAAGGTTCAGGAATGAATATGTACGGAATAGAGAGATTCCACCCGCCCAAGTAAAGAACTGTTACAAATAATGAAGAAACTAGTAGATTTAGGTAAGAAGCAACGTAAAATAAACCAGATTTGATACCTGAATATTCGGTTTGATAACCTGCTACTAATTCCTCCTCTGCTTCTGGTAAATCAAAGGGTAATCTCTCACATTCCGCTAGGGAAGAAATTAGAAAAACTATAAAACCTATAGGTTGACGCCACAGATTCCACCCCCAAAAACCATATTTTGACTGTGCCTCAACTATATCAACTGTACTTGAACTGTTAGATAATCATAGTCGATGATAACATCACTATTCCCATCGCTATTCCAGAACCGGACATGAGACCTCAGCTTCATACGGCTCCTCAATGGCCATAAATAAATCTAAAGACTGGTTCATTATTACCCTGGCATGCTTGTAGATAGAGTAAAGATGCATCGAAGAGTCCCGAATTAGACCAATGGAATTCTGTCCGCCATAATAAAAACAAAAAGCGCTTCTGAATTGATCTCATCCTTTCTAATAGAATTAGAATTACAATTCTCTTTGTTCAGTAATAACTTAATCCTTCCATAAAATACTCGTTGTTTCAATAGATATTTCGACCCATATCTTTCGTACGAAAAAAAAAAATTAGACACTAGTTCATGAGTTATAGTTGATGAATCATGATAAGAATTCTATCTGTATAAATATGGATAGGGTTGAGGAAAGAAAGAATAAACAAGGATCTCTTATTTATTATTCAGTTTTCCTGTTGCATTCCATTTCTTTCGTTCCTGTTCTTCTTTCTTACTCAGAAGAGGGAAGGGGTTTCTAAAAAATAAAGGATTACTTCGTTCTCGACAGTCATTTCTTTAATCAGTGGATAGAAGCGTACTCTGGATCGGAATCGTGAGGAAGTACTGCTTGATCATTTCTACCAACTTAAAGCCCTCATTATGATTCCTTTTATGCAGAAATATCCCTTTGGATACCTTACATTATCTCCATCACTAATCCTTTGTGTACCTTGGTGTTCCTAACCGTCCACTCATTTTTGATTGATCCCCGATATGGTAATACATATATAGAGTCGAAACTCCATACAGTTGATCTTTTGCACCCGCTTCAAGTCATGATGACTAATCAACCAATCTTGGGGTAAACAGTTTCGACCGTTTATGTTTACTTCCATTTTACTCTCGTACATAGGGAATGAGGATCAATCTTCTTACTGCAAATTCATAAGCAGTTTTGTTTCACTCATATAACTATCTGGTTTAACTCATCGACCCGAATGATGAATAAAAAAAAAAAAGATATCTATTCAATACATTCAACCCCTTTCCTTTATTTCTAGGAAAGAGGTAAAGGCTCATGTTCCAACGAATCACACGTAGAGATATTGATAACACACACGAAGTTAATGGTATTTCATAACTAATAGATTGAGCAGCAGCTCGTAGACCACCTGAAAAGGAATATTTATTATTCGATCCATATCCTGACATAAGAAGTCCAATAGGAGCAATACTGGAAATAGCGATCCATAAAAAAACGCCTATACTGAGATCGGCTAGAACAAGGCGATAGCCAAAAGGAGTTACTGAATAACTTAGTAGAATGGATATGACCGCTATAGATGGCCCGATACTGAATAAACGAATATCTCCTCTAGAGGGGAGAAGATCTTCTTTCAAAAGTAGTTTGGTCCCATCTGCTAGAGCTTGAAGAATTCCCAAAGGACCGGCATATTCAGGTCCGATACGTTGTTGTATCCCTGCAGATATTTCTCTTTCTAACCACACAATCACGAGTACACCTATTGTGATTCCCGATATAGGAATAAAAATAGGGACAAGCAGCCATAAGAGGTCATAGACCTCTTTTAAGGATTCCGATCTGGAAAAAGAATTGATAGCTTGTACTTCTGTCGTATCAATTATCATTTCAACGATCAACTTCTCCCATAATGATATCTATACTACCTAGTATCGTCATGATATCAGCCAATTTCATTCTTTTAACTAGCTGAGGAAGAATTTGCAAATTGATGAAACCCGGTGGACGAATTTTCCATCTCCAGGGAAAAACACTATTATCTCCTATCATAAAAATTCCCAATTCTCCCTTTGGGGCTTCTACTCTCACATAAAGTTCTTGTTTCGACAATTCAAAAGCGGGAGAAGGCTTTTTACTAATGAATCGATATTCAAAACCATTCCATTCGGAATCCCTTGCTCTATCAAAGCGTCGAACTTCTAAATTCTCATAGGGACCCCCCGGAATTCCTTCCAGAGCCTGTTGAATAATTTTTATGGATTCCGTCATTTCATTGATTCGTACTAAATAACGAGCTAATGAGTCTCCTTCTTTTTGCCACTGGACTTCCCAATCGAATTCATCGTAACACTCATAATGATCAACTTTACGAAGATCCCATTGGATTCCGGAAGCTCGTAGCATTGGTCCTGATAAACCCCAATTTATTGCTTCCTCCCCACCAATAATGCCCACCCCTTCAACTCGTTCCAAAAAAATGGGATTTCGCGTAATAAGCTTTTGATATTCAACAACTCCTGTTAAAGAATAATCGCAGAAATCCAAACATTTATCTATCCAGCCATGAGGTAGATCAGCAGCAACTCCCCCGATACGGAAATAATTATGCATCATTCGCATACCTGTGGCAGCTTCGAATAGGTCATATATCAATTCCCTTTCTCTAAAAATATAGAAGAAGGGAGTTTGTGAACCGATATCCGCCATAAAAGGCCCAAGCCATAATAAATGAGAAGCTATACGACTCAGCTCCAGCATAATAACTCTGATATAGCTGGCTCTTTTAGGTACTTGAATATTTCCTAATTGTTCTGGTGCATTTACCGTTATTGCCTCTGTGAACATAGTAGCTAAATAATCCCAACGTGTTACATAAGGAAGATATTGTATAATTGTTCGGTTTTCTGCAATTTTTTCCATCCCTCTGTGTAAATAACCCAATACGGGTTCGCAGTCAATAACATCTTCACCGTCTAGAGTAACGATAAGTCGAAGAACACCATGCATTGATGGGTGGTGAGGACCCATATTAACTATCACGAGGTCTTTTCTTGTATCCGGTACATTCATATCTTCCCCGATCCATTATTCTATGAATTGCTGAAAACGAAATGGGGTTCATCAAAATTCAAGATCTAATAAACCAAAGAATTGAAACAATCTTCAAATTAACGAGTTTTTGGTTCCCGAATATCTAACTGATCGATTAATTTTTTATAACGCACTCTATTTTTCTTTGACAAATAAGCTAGCAGCCGTTGACGTTTTCCTAGAATTTTCCGCAGACCTGTCTGAGATAAATAGTCCTTTTTGTGTAATTCCAAATGTGAAGTAAGTCTCTGTATCTTATTGGTGAAACTGAATACTTGAAATTCAACAGACCCTTTGTTTTTTTCTTCTTGCGGAATAACCGAGATAAATGAATTTTTGACCATAAAAATAATTCTTCTCTCTCTCTCTCTTTTTTTTTTTTTCTTTTCCACAGATATGGATTTTACCGATCAGAAATAATAATAATGCCAGTCATTTCGATCTGATACACACAATAATCTGGATCTGGATTTATTCATATACTACTTTTTTTCTATCAAATCAAATTAATAAATAAAATTTAGGATTCGATAGAAAAAAAAAAAATTTCTACACCCACAAAAGAAAATGATTTTGATCTAAGAAGATTCTGCCGATTCATTCCTAGATTCAATTGATACGTCATTGAATCGGTATCATGTATCAGAATGTAACACAGCGTGTGTGTACATCTGTCTACCTTCATATACCGGACATGATACGCGATATATAGGAAATGTACCAACCATCAACGAATTCTGAATCGTGGATACATATGTATCCTTGACATACTGAAACGACTGCCATTATTGGTATCAAACCAGTAGCGATTCATACAAGCTAAATCCTCTAATTGATAATTGGGCCAAAGAAACAATTTGAATTGAATTAATTTATTTATATCTGTATCAATATGCTTGTCCTCATCCAAAAATGGCCCACAGTTCCTTACATTGTTGTTATTGAAAAATACTGGATTTCTATCCATAACATTCCTATTTCCGGAATTGAAACAAATTAGAATTCTCAATTCTCTACGACGCCTAGGAGATAGAATATTTTCAGGAACAAGCAAATCATAATGATTTTCGTCTCCATTCACAAGCATCTTTCTATGTTGTGCAATGGATCCATCGAAATAATTCTCATCAACATATGTTTTTTCTCGGTATCTTCCATTAGTTTGGCACTTACTGTTATGGACCAATGAAATACCTATAGTTTGATACATAATAAATTGTCCATCCCATTTTATAGAAAGACGCGCCGGTTCGATAATAAATAGTCCCCTTTTTATCAATTCTGTAAGAGTTAGATCCTTCTGGATCAACATTACATCCAGGTGCATTTCTCCTCTTTGAATAGAGGATATAGCAATTTCCTTTGGATTTCTCAGTCTAAGCAGAAAACAATATACCTTAACATTATTGATCATTCTTTGATTCAAAGGACCATCCCATCTCAATTGAAAAAGCAAATATCTTTTCAGGAAGAACTCTAGTTCCGCTTCCTTGTTACTCTTGGATTGTCTTTTCTTTCCACGTTTTTTAATGTCTGATTCTGTGTAATCCTTTTCAACATCTTTTTGTCGGTTTCGTGCGTCTGAGCCAAGATTTCCTTGGACAAGCTGTTCTTTTTGATTTCGATTCTCTAATTCAAGATATTCTTTTTGATTAGATGATATACGAAGATCCCTTTTTTGATTTCCGCTGATGTTTTGATTTTCATTAATGTTTTCATTTTCATTAAAAATGAAAAGAAGTAATTTGATTGGTATAACCCATGGTTTAATCTTATATGCATCATAAAGTGGCACAAATTCTGAGAAGAACCAAGATTCCAGGTTTGATATGGGACGATATACCATTTTTTCATCCATTCCCATCCAATCCAAAAAGTTTTTTTTTGGATTGGATGGGTTGATTTCTTGATGAATCGTGAGATAGAAAAGATCTTTCTTATCAATCATTTGATAATAATTAGTCCCAGTCTTAGTAATTTTATTAATGTTGGTTCCGGTATCCATATCGGTCCAGGCCTCAATATCGATATTCTTTCTAAGACAAAAATTGAAAATTTTCCACTCCAAATATTTTCTATCTGTATTTTTACCCGTATCAGTAATATACTCTTCTCCTAGATAATCACTAATAGATATACCCCCTGGTATATAAAATGGTTCGGTTTTAGGTCTGTTGTAATTATATGGAATCTTTTGGTCCTCATTTACTTGTAATGGGGATCGATAAATATATGAGTTTTTCCTATCCCCATAATTAATATATTTATATGAAAAAAGATCATATCTGTAGTGTTTTTTCAATTTTCCTTTTTGACTCGGCAATAAGTTCACTGCATAATCATTTTGTTTCTCGTAATGAATGAATTGGTCTTTTTCATATGAATTCTTTTTTGAGTCTTTATTTTGAATCGTACGACATTGATTGACCCTATTTCGCCACTTTTGCGGTACTAATCTAGACCATCGAGTCTGAGATAAATTGTATTGATAATGACTCCTTAACCAGTTTTTCCATTCATTTATTCCAGAATTCGGAAGTTTTTTATGCTTTGATTTGGAATCAAATATTCTTCGTGTTCCAAAGTAATTCCTTATTCTATCCTTAAGAATAAGATATGCTTCTCGATACTGAAGTAAAGATCTCAAGAGAGACTTGTTAGTAACTTGGATTTGTGATAATTTGTAAAATACAGATGCTTGGGACAAGGAATATAGGTCACAACAAATCCTTGATTTCTTATTACTAATATTAGAAAGCGACTTTTTGATAGTCGAAATAAAGTGAATTGTGTTTTGATTTGTTTCATCAATCTCTTCTTTATTTTTTTCATCATTGTAAATGTATTTATTGATAATCTTTTTTGTTGATTCAAGGAAAAGTTGTGCATTGACTCTGGGAATGTTAATGGTACATAGAAAGATATCTATGTATATTCTTTCACTGAAAAATTTCATAAAATAGTGCCATTTGCGTATGAATATGAATATCTCACTTCTTCTTTTTGATATCTTCCAAATATGTTTCTGCGATTCCGATCTTTTATCAACACAACTTGTATCGTTAGGACGAATATTCATATCTGGAGTTATAAATATTTTTCTTTTGTCTTTTGTGACCCTTTCCATTTGATTTCTGATTAGGGTTGTCCTATCAGACAGATCCTTCATTTTTTTTTCTGTCAGTGAATAATTTGTCCAATCCATGGATTGGATTTGGATGGTCGATTCAGGAACAATCTTATTATTCATTAGGGTTATGGAATATTTTCCATTTTCATTTGGTTCATATACTTTCTTCAATCCAAATAATAAAATTGGGTTTACTTTTGAAAACTCTTTTATTATTCTTTTTATGAATAGAACTATTTTGATAATCCATCTTGTTTTTTCTTTTGAGACCCTTAGAAACCATTTTGTTTTTTCTTTGAAAACTCTTAGAACTAGAAAACATTTTTTTTTCGCTTTTCTAATTTTTTTTTTGAGTTCTTTATAAATGGGTCCAAAAAAGGAAGGTCGTTTTCGGGGAGAACCAAAAGGTAGTTCGGTTTCCATTCCCCAGATTGTTAAAAAACAAAAATTGACCTTTTTTCCTTTCTTTTTCATTGGATCTCTATGATGGGATCGTAGCTTGGATCTGCGCCAAGGTTTCAGACAGAAAGGAAATAGGATCTTTATCTGAATACCGTCTGTTAACCAGTCTTTCGGAAATTCTGTTTCTGATAATTGCACACCGTTATAGGTGCATTTAACATGCATTTCTCTATTCCAATCCTTTAAATCTTCGTACCACTCGGGGAATTGAAATAATAACATACGGACGAGGTTTTTAGCTATTATTAATGAAGGCAATGTGATGTATTTTCTAAGAATTGATTGGGTTACTAACATAGTACCCCTTATTGCTTGAGCAAATATAATAGTATCCCAAGCTTCTGCTATTGCTATCCGTTCATTCTCCTCTTTTTTATCTTCCCTTTTTTTCTCCTTTTCTTTTTCCTCTTCCTTCTCAAAATCCGAAGTTTTGAATTCTGGGCCTGTGTCCATCGAATTCCTAAAAGTTAGGTTTATTGTTCCCGAGAT